GCTATCGTAGCTTAACTAAAGCATAACACTGAAGATGTTAAGATAGACCCTAGAAAGGTCTCGAAAGCACAAAGGCTTGGTCCTGGCCTTACTGTCAACTCTAGCTAGACTTACACATGCAAGTCTCTGCCCCCCTGTGAGAATGCCCTACAGTTCCTCTCCCCGGAACAAGGAGCAGGTATCAGGCACACCCCGAGTAGCCCACAACACCTTGCTTAGCCACACCCCCAAGGGTCTGCAGCAGTGATAAATATTAAGCAATAAGTGAAAACTTGACTTAGTTAAAGCTAAGAGGACCGGTAAAAGTCGTGCCAGCCACCGCGGTTATACGAGAGGTCCAAGCTGACAGCCCCTCGGCGTAAGGCGTGGTTAGAATTAAGATACACTAAAGCCGAATGCTCTCTAAGCTGTTATACGCTTTCGAGAGTTAGAAGCCCCACTACGAAGGTAGCTTTATATAATTGAACCCACGAAAGCTAAGACACAAACTGGGATTAGATACCCCACTATGCTTACCCCTAAACTCAGATAATAATATTACTAACATTATCCGCCCGGGAACTACGAGCACTAGCTTAAAACCCAAAGGACTTGGCGGTGCTTAACACCCCCCTAGAGGAGCCTGTTCTAGAACCGATACCCCTCGTTAAACCTCACCCTTTCTTGTTTAATCCGCCTATATACCGCCGTCGTCAGCTTACCCCGTGAGGGACCTATAGTAAGCCCAATTAGTTTTAACCCAAAACGTCAGGTCGAGGTGTAGCAAATGAAAGGGGAAGAAATGGGCTACATTTCCTGCAATCAGGATAAACGGAGAATGTTTTGAAAAAAACATTATGAAGGAGGATTTAGTAGTAAGAAGGGAATAGAGAGCCCATCTGAAACCGGCCCTTAAGCGCGCACACACCGCCCGTCACTCTCCCCAAGCGAAACACTAATATAACTAATTAACCATCACAGCAAAGAGGAGGCAAGTCGTAACATGGTAAGTGTACCGGAAGGTGCACTTGGTCATATCAGAGCGTAGCTAAGACAGAAAAGCATTTCCCTTACACTGAAAAGTCCCCCGTGCAACTCGGAGCGCTCTGAAGCCCAACAGCTAGCCCACCCAAAAAGAACAAAACCCCCATATTAATAAACCCGAATGCAATACATTTACACACTAAAACATTTTACCCATTTAGTATAGGTGATAGAAACAAGAACATGGAGCAATAGAAAAAGTACCGCAAGGGAAAGCTGAAAAAGAAATGAAACAACTCAGTAAAGCACTAAGAAGTAAAGATTTCCTCTTGTACCTTTTGCATCATGGTTTAGCCAGCCCTCCCCAAGCAAAAAGAATTGTAGTTTGGGATCCCGAACCTAAGTGAGCTACTCCAAGACAGTCTATCTAAAAGGACTAACCCGTCTCTGTGGCAAAAGAGTGGGGAGAGCTTCGAGTAGAGGCGAAAAACCTATCGAACTTAGTGATAGCTGGTTGTCTGAGAAATGAATAGAAGTTCAGCACTTAAATTACTTTAATCACAGTAAACATCTAAAGACAAAAGTAATTTAATAAGTTAGTCAAAAGGGGTACAGCCCTCTTGACAAAAGAAACAACTTTCTAAGGAGGATAAAGCTCATAATTATCACAAGGGTTAGCACACTAGTGGGCTTAAAAGCAGCCATCTAATTTAAAAGCGTTAAAGCTTGAGGGCATTTACACAACCCTTTAATCCGGATAACCATTTCTTAATCCCCTTATTTTTATTGGACCGCCTTATGCCCCCATAAAGGTGTTCATGCTAATATGAGTAATAAGAGGCATACACCTCTCCTGACACAAGTGTATATCAGAACGAACCCCTCACTGAAAATTGACGGCCCCAAAAAGAGGGAATTGGCCAAAAAATAGATTACTAGAAAACTTCCCATACAAACCACCGTTAACCTTACACAAGAGTGTCCGCCAGGAAAGACTAAAAAGGGGGGAAGGAACTCGGCAAAATTAAGCCTCGCCTGTTTACCAAAAACATCGCCTCCTGACTACCCCACATAGGAGGTCCCGCCTGCCCAGTGGTAATACATTCAACGGCCGCGGTATTTTGACCGTGCAAAGGTAGCGCAATCACTTGTCTTTTAAATAAAGACCTGTATGAATGGCATAACGAGGGCTTAACTGTCTCCCCCCCTTAGTCAATGAAATTGATCCTCCCGTGCAGAAGCGGGAATACTAACATAAGACGAGAAGACCCTGTGGAGCTTTAGACTACAACAGCCCCTGTAAAGGCCTCCAGCTAATAAAGGTAAAACAAAGGGCCAACTGTTTACTGTCTTTGGTTGGGGCGACCGCGGGGTAACGAAAAACCCCCATGTGGAATAAGAGTAATTTCTTTAAACTAAGAATGTCGATTCAAAGTAACAGAATATCTGACCTAAAATGACCCGGCTCAGGCCGATCAACGAAAACAGTTACCCCAGGGATAACAGCGCAATCCTCTCCCAGAGCCCATATCGACGAGGGGGTTTACGACCTCGATGTTGGATCAGGACATCCTAATGGTGCAGCCGCTATTAAGGGTTCGTTTGTTCAACGATTAAAGTCCTACGTGATCTGAGTTCAGACCGGAGTAATCCAGGTCAGTTTCTATCTATGCTATGCTCTTTTTTAGTACGAAAGGACCAAAAAGACAAGGCCAATGCTAAAAGTAAGCCCTACCACCCATCTGATGAAAACAACTAAACTAGACGAGGGGGCATCACTCATTAACCACAGACAATGGTATGTTAAGATGGCAGAGCCCGGACAATGCAAAAGACCTAAGCCCTTTCCACCAGAGGTTCAAATCCTCTTCTTAACTATGATTTCCGCACTAATTTCATTTGTTATTCACCCCCTAATTTTAATTATCTTCGTGCTTCTAGCCGTCGCTCTCCTTACCCTAGTTGAACGTAAAGTGCTAGGTTATATACAGTTACGTAAGGGTCCTAACGTAGTAGGGCCATACGGCCTCCTACAACCCATTGCCGATGGTTTGAAACTCTTTATGAAAGAGCCTGTACGACCCTCGACCTCTTCACCAATCCTATTTCTCCTTGCCCCTATAATGGCTTTCACCCTAGCACTTACATTGTGAGCACCCATCCCCCTACCATTTCCTATAGCAGACCTTAACCTTGGTATTCTCTTTATTCTAGCAGTTTCTAGTTTAGCTGTATATTCAATTCTTGGCTCAGGCTGGGCCTCCAACTCCAAATATGCCCTAATTGGAGCTTTACGAGCAGTTGCACAGACCATCTCCTATGAAGTTAGTCTAGGCCTTATTCTACTAAACGCCATTATCTTTACAGGGGGCTTTACATTACAAACTTTCAACACTGCCCAAGAAGCCACCTGACTAATCCTGCCAGCCTGACCTTTAGCAGCAATATGATTTATTTCAACCTTGGCCGAAACGAACCGGGCACCCTTCGACCTCACAGAAGGGGAGTCAGAACTTGTCTCAGGTTTTAACGTCGAATATGCAGGAGGCACTTTTGCACTTCTGTTCTTAGCAGAATATGCGAATATCCTTTTTATGAATACCCTCTCTGCTACTTTATTCTTAGGGTCCTCCTTATGAATCTTTGCACCCTTTATCACTACTACATCACTAATAATTAAGGCTACCCTTCTAGCAATTCTTTTCCTCTGAGTCCGAGCTTCATATCCTCGATTCCGATATGACCAACTAATGCACTTAATCTGAAAAAACTTCTTACCCCTTACCTTAGCGCTTGTTGTTTGGCACTTATCCCTCCCCATTTCTTTTGCAGGGCTACCCCCACAATACTAAGGAGCTGTGCCTGAACTAAAGGGCTACTTTGATAGAGTAAATAATGAGGGTTAAAGTCCCTCCAACTCCTTTAGAAAGAAGGGATTTGAACCCAACCTAAAGAGATCAAAACTCTTAGTGCTTCCACTACACCACTTCCTAGTAGGGTAAGCTAATTAAGCTTTTGGGCCCATACCCCAAATATGTTGGTTAAACCCCTTCCTCTACTAATGAGTCCCTTCATCCTTCCCATCCTTTTACTTGGTATAGGCTTGGGCACTACAGCCACAATCATTAGCTCTCACTGACTACTAGCCTGAATAGGCCTCGAACTAAGCACTATTGCCATTATTCCCCTTATAGCCCATCACCATCACCCACGAGCAGTAGAAGCAACTACTAAATACTTTTTGATTCAAGCAGCAGCAGCTGCTCTACTGCTATTTGCCTCAGTAACCAACGCCTGAGTGTCTGGAGAATGATGTATTCAACAAATAACACACCCTCTCCCTACCACAATAATTGTTCTAGCATTAGCATTAAAAATTGGACTAGCCCCTCTACACGGCTGACTTCCCGAAGTATTACAGGGCTTAGACCTTACAACAGGACTAATTTTATCCACCTGACAAAAAATTGCCCCCCTCACTCTCTTCCTCCAAATTCAAGTTCAAGACCCTACGCTACTTATTGTCCTCGGCCTTACATCAACTTTAATTGGAGGCTGAGGCGGACTAAACCAAACTCAACTACGTAAGATTCTTGCCTATTCTTCCATCGCCCACCTCGGCTGGATAATTCTTGTAATACAATTCATGCCTGCCCTCACCCTACTTAACATACTAATCTACTTTATTATAACTATCTCAACCTTTATAATTTTTAAATTTCTCTCATCAACTAACATCTCTTCCCTTGCCACCGCCTGAACAAAAGCTCCCGCTCTCACAGCCTTGGCCCCCTTTACTCTCCTCTCACTGGGAGGTCTTCCGCCCCTCACCGGCTTTGCCCCAAAATGATTAATTCTTCAAGAATTAACAAAACAACACCTACCCCTCACCGCAACTTTAGCAGCCCTATCAGCCCTTCTCAGCTTATATTTCTATCTGCGACTAACCTACGCAATGGCCCTTACAATCTCCCCAAACACAACGCCTAACTTAGCCCCCTGACGACTCAACAGTCACCAACTAACCTTTCCCCTCGCCCTATCCACAACCGCCGCAATTCTCCTCCTCCCATTAGCTCCTGCAGCCTTTGCAATGCTAATCCCCTAAGAGTTTAGGTTAGTATTCAGACCAAAGGCCTTCAAAGCCTTAAGCGAGCGTGAAAATCGCTCAATTCTTATAAGACTTGCAGACTCTTAATCCACATCTCCTGTATGCAAAACAGACACTTTAATTAAGCTAAAGCCTTTCTAGGCAGGCAGGCCTTGATCCTACAAACTCTTAGTTAACAGCTAAGCGCTCAAGCCAGCGAGCATCCGCCTACCTTTCCCCCGCCGCCTTGAAAAAGGCGGGGGAAAGCCCCGGCAGATTATTCGTCTGCTTCTTAAGATTTGCAATCTTACATGTAACACCCCAGGGCTTGATAGGAGAAGGACTCAAACCTTCCTGCATGGAGCTACAAACCACCGCTTTACCTCAGCCATCCTACCTGTGATAGTCACCCGCTGATTTTTCTCAACTAACCATAAAGATATTGGCACCCTTTACCTAGTGTTTGGTGCCTGGGCCGGAATAGTAGGAACAGCTTTGAGTCTACTAATTCGGGCCGAACTAAGCCAACCCGGGGCTCTTCTTGGAGACGACCAAATTTATAACGTAATCGTCACCGCCCACGCCTTTGTAATAATTTTCTTTATAGTAATACCAATTATGATTGGAGGGTTCGGGAACTGGCTCATCCCTCTTATGATTGGAGCCCCTGACATGGCGTTCCCTCGAATAAATAACATGAGCTTTTGGCTCCTTCCCCCTTCCTTCCTTCTATTACTAGCCTCCTCCGGAGTCGAAGCTGGTGCCGGTACAGGTTGAACTGTGTACCCCCCTCTATCCAGCAATTTAGCACACGCAGGAGCTTCTGTTGATCTAACAATTTTTTCTCTTCATCTTGCAGGTATTTCATCAATCCTTGGTGCCATCAACTTCATCACAACCATTATTAATATGAAACCCCCTGCAATTTCTCAGTACCAAACTCCTCTATTTGTCTGAGCCGTATTAATTACTGCCGTACTTCTACTTCTCTCGCTGCCTGTCCTGGCAGCTGGCATTACGATGCTCCTTACAGACCGTAACTTAAATACAACTTTCTTCGATCCCGCAGGAGGGGGAGATCCTATTCTCTATCAACACCTCTTCTGATTCTTTGGGCATCCAGAAGTTTATATTCTGATCCTCCCAGGGTTTGGAATAATTTCCCATATCGTTGCATACTACGCAGGTAAAAAAGAACCTTTCGGGTACATGGGTATGGTCTGAGCTATGATGGCCATCGGCCTGCTAGGTTTTATTGTGTGAGCCCATCACATGTTTACTGTAGGAATGGATGTGGATACCCGGGCCTACTTCACATCAGCTACAATAATTATCGCAATCCCAACAGGTGTGAAAGTTTTTAGCTGACTGGCCACGCTACACGGAGGATCCCTTAAATGAGACACCCCATTCCTCTGAGCACTTGGGTTCATCTTCCTATTTACAGTGGGGGGATTAACAGGAATTATTTTAGCCAATTCTTCACTAGACATCGTTCTCCACGATACATACTACGTAGTAGCACATTTCCACTATGTACTCTCAATAGGAGCAGTCTTTGCCATTGTTGCAGGATTTGTTCACTGATTCCCGCTATTTTCTGGCTACACTCTCCATTCTACTTGAACTAAAATTCATTTTGCTGTAATATTTGCAGGGGTCAACCTTACGTTTTTCCCACAACACTTCCTAGGTCTCGCAGGCATGCCACGACGCTACTCTGATTACCCTGACGCCTACACACTTTGAAATACAATTTCTTCTATTGGGTCCCTAGTATCCTTAGTGGCTGTAATTATGTTCTTGTTTATTATTTGAGAAGCTTTCGCAGCTAAACGTGAAGTCTCAGCAGTAGAATTGACTTCAACAAACGTCGAATGATTACATGGATGTCCTCCTCCTTATCATACTTTCGAGGAGCCTGCATTTGTTCAAATCCAGAGTATTCACCCCACTAATGCCTAATACGAGAAAGGAAGGAATTGAACCTCCGTGTGATGGTTTCAAGCCAACCTCATAACCACTCTGACACTTTCTTACATGAGACGCTAGTAAAACTGTTATTACAAAGCTTTGTCAAGGCTTAATTGGAGGTTAGATCCCTGCGCGTTTTATAACATGGCACACCCCTCACAACTAGGTTTACAAGATGCAGCCTCACCTGTAATAGAAGAACTACTTCACTTCCACGACCACGCCCTAATAATTATCTTTTTAATTAGTACCTTCGTGCTATACATTATTATTGCTATAGTATCCACAAAACTAACCAATAAATATATTCTGGATTCCCAAGAAATCGAAATTGTTTGAACTGTACTTCCAGCACTAATTTTAATTTTAATTGCCCTTCCATCCCTACGCATTCTTTACCTAATAGACGAAATCAATGATCCCCACCTAACTATTAAAGCTGTGGGGCACCAATGATACTGAAGCTATGAGTATACAGATTACGAAGAACTAGGTTTTGACTCATATATGGTACCTACACAAGACCTGGCCCCCGGTCAATTCCGACTTCTAGAAGCAGACCACCGAATAGTAATTCCAGTTGAATCCCCCGTCCGAATTTTGGTTACAGCTGAAGACGTACTTCACTCATGAGCAGTCCCCTCCCTCGGTGTAAAAATAGATGCTGTACCCGGACGATTAAATCAAGTAGCCTTTATTGCCTCCCGCCCAGGAGTATTTTACGGCCAATGCTCAGAGATTTGTGGTGCAAACCACAGCTTTATACCCATCGTCGTGGAGGCAGTACCTTTACAACACTTCGAGACCTGATCTTCACTTATACTTCAAGACGCCTCACTAAGAAGCTAAACAGGGATAAGCGTTAGCCTTTTAAGCTAAAAATTGGTGGCCCCCAACCACCCCTAGTGATGTATGCCTCAATTAAATCCGGCCCCTTGATTACAAATTTTCTTCTTCACCTGACTAGTTTTTCTTATTATTATTCCACCTAAAGTACTAGCACACCATTTTCCTAATGACCCCTCTTCGTCCGCAGTTGACAAACCCAGCACCTCCCCCTGACCCTGACGATGACAGTAAGTTTTTTCGACCAGTTTATAAGCCCAGAGCTCTTAGGAGTCCCCTTAATCTTAATTGCCCTTGTATTGCCCTGAACTCTCTACCCAAAACCCTCTGCTCGCTGACTAAAAAACCGTGCCTTAACAGTTCAAAACTGATCAATTGGGCTTTTTATTAGTCAACTACTAATACCTATTAATAAAGCTGGGCACAAATGAGCCTTGCTGTTAGGCTCCCTATTATTATATATCATCACGCTTAACATACTAGGACTCCTTCCTTACACATTTACGCCCACCACACAGCTTTCTGTAAATTTAGCACTAGCCGTTCCCCTGTGACTAGCCACGGTACTTATTGGGTTACGTAACCAGCCAACGCATGCCTTAGGACATCTTTTACCAGAAGGAACGCCAACCCTTCTAATCCCTATTCTAATTATCATCGAAACAATTAGCCTTTTCATTCGGCCCTTGGCCCTAGGTGTTCGACTTACAGCCAATCTGACAGCAGGCCACCTACTAATTCAACTAATTGCAACCGGTGCCTATGTGCTTCTAACTATAATGCCCGCAGTAGCCCTAATTACCACTATTTTACTCTTTCTATTAACACTTTTAGAAGTTGCAGTGGCAATAATTCAAGCTTACGTATTTGTTCTCCTTTTAACCCTTTACCTACAAGAAAACGTCTAATGGCCCACCAAGCACACGCATACCACATAGTCGACCCCAGCCCTTGACCTCTAACAGGTGCTATTGCAGCCCTACTTTTAACCTCAGGGACAGCAATTTGAATGCACTTCCACTCTACTGTTCTAATAACCCTTGGTCTTATCCTCTTACTTTTAACTATGTACCAGTGATGACGAGACATTGTACGAGAAGGTACATTTCAAGGTCACCATACGCCCCCTGTACAAAAAGGCCTCCGCTACGGTATAATTTTATTTATTACCTCCGAAGTATTTTTCTTCCTAGGATTTTTTTGAGCATTTTACCATGCCAGCTTAGCACCCACACCCGAATTAGGAGGATGCTGGCCCCCCACAGGAATCACAGCCCTCGACCCTTTCGAAGTCCCCTTATTAAATACAGCCGTCTTACTAGCATCCGGTGTGACAGTAACCTGAGCCCACCATAGCATTATAGAAGGAAACCGTAAACAAGCCATTCAATCACTCTTTCTCACTATTATTCTTGGCTTTTATTTTACACTTCTCCAAGGCCTAGAATATTATGAAGCCCCCTTTACCATCGCAGACGGCGTGTACGGCTCCACTTTTTTTGTTGCAACCGGATTCCACGGCCTTCACGTGATTATTGGCTCTACTTTCCTAGCGGTCTGCCTACTCCGTCAAATTCAATACCACTTCACATCCGACCATCACTTCGGGTTTGAAGCAGCAGCCTGATACTGACATTTTGTAGACGTAGTCTGGCTTTTCCTTTACGTCTCTATCTACTGATGAGGCTCATAATCTTCCTAGTATTAATGTTAGTATAAGTGACTTCCAATCACCTGGCCTTGGTTAAAATCCAAGGGAAGATAATGAACCTAATTACAGCCATAATTACCATCGCTGTCCTTCTCTCAATTGTTCTAGGACTCGTCTCTTTTTGACTACCCCAAATAACACCCGACCATGAGAAACTCTCCCCTTATGAATGCGGTTTTGACCCTCTAGGCTCAGCTCGCCTTCCCTTTTCCATACGATTTTTTCTAGTCGCCATTCTTTTTCTCCTTTTTGATCTAGAAATTGCTTTACTACTACCTCTCCCATGAGGGGACCAACTCTACTCCCCACTTACCACCTTCTTTTGAGCAGCCCTCGTTCTCCTTCTCCTCACCCTCGGCCTAGTATATGAATGGATTCAAGGAGGCCTAGAATGAGCTGAATAGGCAATTAGTTTAAGAAAAACATTTGATTTCGGCTCAAAAGCTTGCAGTTAAAGTCTGCAATAGCCCGATGATACTTACCCAATTTACTTTTTCCTCAGCTTTTATTATAGGCCTAGCAGGGCTAGCATTTCACCGAACACATCTCCTATCAGCCTTGCTCTGCCTAGAGGGAATGATGCTCTCACTTTTCCTCGCATTGGCCCTTTGAACATTAAACCTTGACTCTACAAACTTTGCATCTTCCCCAATTCTTCTACTCGCCTTCTCCGCGTGTGAAGCAAGTACGGGGTTGGCCCTTCTTGTAGCAACTGCACGAACCCACGGCTCGGACCACCTTCAAACCCTTAACCTCCTTCAATGCTAAAAATTTTGTTCCCCACTATTATAATAATCCCCATAGCCTGGCTAGCCCCCTCAAAGAACCTCTGGTCCCTTTCACTAACCTTCGGCCTACTAATTGCCTTCCTCAGTCTTACCCTATTTTATAACCCACAAGAAGCAGGATGACTTGCACTGAACATATATATAGGCACTGACCCTTTATCAACTCCATTAATTGTCCTAACCTGCTGGCTTCTACCCCTAATAATTCTAGCAAGTCAGAACCATACTTCCCCAGAGCCCTTAAACCGACAACGCACTTACCTTTGCCTGCTCGTATCCCTTCAAATTTTTTTAATTCTAGCATTCAGCGCAACAGAATTAATTATGTTTTATGTTATGTTCGAAGCAACCTTAATCCCGACACTTATTATTATTACCCGCTGAGGTAATCAAACCGAACGATTGAACGCAGGCACTTACTTTTTATTCTACACCCTAGCAGGATCTCTTCCCCTACTAGTAGCCCTACTCCACCTGCACAGCTCCATTGGCACACTCTCAGTATTAACTCTCCCCTTCTCCCACCCCCTATCCCTCTCATCCTACGCAGATAAAATGTGATGGCTCGGGTGTTTACTAGCCTTTCTAGTGAAAATGCCCCTCTATGGTGTACACTTATGACTTCCGAAAGCACATGTTGAAGCGCCAGTAGCAGGCTCAATAGTACTGGCCGCCGTTCTCCTAAAATTAGGAGGCTATGGTATAGCACGCATTATCCTCATACTAGACCCTCTAACCAAAGAGATAAGTTATCCCTTTATGATCCTAGCCCTATGAGGCCTTATCATGGCAGGCTCCATCTGCATACGCCAAACAGATTTAAAATCACTTATCGCCTATTCATCAGTAAGCCATATAGGCTTAGTCGCAGCAGGCCTTCTTATTCAAACACCCTGAGGCCTAGCCGGAGCTATGGCCCTTATAATTGCCCATGGTCTCACATCCTCAGCCCTCTTCTGCCTAGCTAATACAAACTATGAACGAACACACAGTCGAACTATAGTACTTGCTCGAGGACTACAGCTAATACTGCCCCTAATAACATCCTGATGACTCTTGATGACCCTCGCCAACCTAGCCCTGCCCCCCTCCCCCAACCTCATGGGAGAATTATTAATTATTATTACCGTCTTCAACTGGTCTTGATGAACAATTTTATTCACTGGAGCAGGAACCCTGATTACTGCAGCCTACTCCCTCTACATGTTCTTAATAACTCAACGAGGCCCCCTCCCACCACACATCATCGCCCTTGAGCCAACACACTCACGAGAACATCTTTTAATTATCTTGCATCTCTTGCCTTTAATGCTAGTTATCTTAAAACCCGGGCTAATCCTTAGCTGGGTCGTATGTAAATATAGTTTAATAAAAATTCCGGATTGTGATTCCCGAGATAGAGGTTAAACCCCTCTTATTCACCGAGGAAGGCTTGCCAGCAATGTAGACTGCTAATCTTCATGCCTTTAGTTGAATTCTAAAGCTCCCTTAACCGCTTCTGAAGGATAATAGCTCATCCGTTGGTCTTAGGAGCCAAAAACTCTTGGTGCAACTCCAAGCAGAATCAGATGGCCCACGCCGCCTTAATTCTGTCTTCTAGTTTCTTGTTAATTCTCACTATTTTAGCCCTCCCAGTGCTTTCTACCCTCTCCCCTAACCCAAAGGCCTCCGACTGACCACTAACAACTGCAAAACCTGCTGTCAAACTTGCTTTCTTCATTAGCCTCCTCCCTCTTGCCCTCTTTCTCACCCAAGGAGGAGAAACTGTTGTTACAAACTGAAACTGACTGTCCCTTGGAACTTTTCAACTATCCATAAGCTTCAACTTTGACCTTTACTCAGTGATTTTCGTCCCCATTGCCCTTTATGTAACATGATCCATTCTAGACTTTGCATCTTGATATATGCACTCAGATCCCAACACCCCCCGGTTTTTTAAGTACCTGCTTATTTTCCTCATTGCCATACTAGTTTTAGTTACAGCTAACAATATGTTCCAACTATTCATCGGCTGAGAAGGTGTTGGTATTATATCTTTTATACTTATCGGATGATGATTTGGCCGAGCTGACGCTAATACCGCAGCTCTTCAAGCAGTCTTGTATAACCGAGTGGGAGATGTTGGACTTATTGTGGCAATGGCCTGATTTGCCATTTACGTCCACTCGTGAGACCTCCAACACATTTTCCAGGCTTCTAAAACCATAGACATGACACTTCCTCTTCTAGGCCTTATCCTAGCCGCCATAGGAAAATCTGCCCAATTTGGTCTCCACCCCTGACTCCCAGAAGCCATAGAAGGGCCTACCCCAGTCTCAGCGCTACTTCACTCAAGCACTATAGTAGTTGCAGGCATCTTCCTGCTTGTACGCATGGGACCCTTAATAGAAAACAACCCCCTCGCACTGACTGTATGCCTTTGCCTAGGTGCACTAACCACGCTTTTCACAGCAACCTGTGCTCTCACCCAAAATGATATGAAAAAAATTATTGCCTTTTCTACATCAAGCCAACTTGGACTAATAATAGTAACAGTCGGACTAGGACAGCCCCAGCTCGCCTTCCTGCATATCTGTACACACGCCTTTTTTAAAGCCATACTATTCTTATGCGCCGGCTCAGCCATTCACTGCTTCAATGGAGAACAGGACATCCGCAAAATAGGGGGCACCTTCCACCTTACACCAATGACAGCCACAGGCCTAGTCATCGGAAACCTCGCTTTAACAGGGACCCCTTTTTTAGCAGGCTTTTTCTCCAAAGACGCAATTATTGAAGCCCTAAATACATCCTATCTTAACGCCTGAGCCCTTCTACTAACCTTGCTAGCCACCTCATTCACTGCAGTCTATAGCTTCCGATTAATCTACTTTGTATGTTTAAAAAATCCCCGATTTAATGTTCTTTCTCCAATTGGAGAAACTGATATCCTAGCCATAAATGCAATCAAACGACTGGCATGAGGCAGCATTCTTGCCGGATTATTAATTACGTCTTCCATGCCCATCTTAAAAACTCCTGTTATAACAATACCAACCCTCTACAAAATAGCAGCTCTTATCGTTACCATCCTTGGACTCATTATTGCCTTCCAACTCTCATCGCAATCAAGCAAGCAACTTAACCCTACGCCTGAAAATACTACACTTTATGCCTTCACAAGCCTCCTTGGCTATTATGCAGTTCTAGTTCACCGTCTGGCCCCAAATAGCCTATTAAGCCTAGGACAGACCATTGCACTTCAACTCTCAGACCTCGGCTGATTCAAAAAACTTGGACCAAAAGCCATTGCCCAAACCAATGAGGCCCTAGCTTCCACTACAAGCAATATTCAACGAGGAAAAATCAAAACATACCTGACCCTTTTCTTCCTTACCCTTGCCATCTCCCTAATTTATTCATGCTATTAAACAGACCGTAGTGCCCCTCGACTTAACCCCCGAGTTAATTCCAACACCACAAACAAGGTCAACAATAAAACTCACGCAGCCCCTACCAATAGCCCTCCCCCCATAGAATAAACCAAAGCCACTCCCCCAACATCCCCTAAACCAAGATTTAGCTCATATGCCCCCTCCCCTAAATTTATTCCAACTCCTGCCTCTCCCTCAATAAACATTCCCCCAACCGCTAAAGACACTAGCAAGTAGAACCCTATTATTATAAGCACTGGTCAACTTGCCCAGCTTTCAGGATAAGAGTCTGCCGCCAAAGCCGCAGAATATGCGAAAACAACCAACATCCCCCCTAGATAAATTAAAAACAAGATTAAAGATAAAAACGTTCCCCCAGATGCTACTAAAACCCCACACCCTATTCCAGCCACCACTACCAATCCCAAGGCGGCAAAAAATGGAGAAGGGTTAGAAGCAACCGCCGACAGGCCTAGCACAACCCCTAACAAAAATAAACTAGTAAGATAAGTCATTATTTCTGCCCGGACTCTAACCGAGACTATTGACTTGAAAAACCAATGTTGTGGTTCAACCACAGAAATTCCTAATGGCCAACCTTCGAAAATCCCATCCCCTACTAAAAATTGCTAACGATGCAGTAGTGGACCTCCCAGCCCCCGCCAACATTTCCGTGTGATGAAATTTTGGTTCTCTTCTAGGACTCTGTCTCATTGCACAGCTTTTAACCGGCTTATTTCTAGCCATACATTACACATCAGATATCACCACCGCATTTTCATCTGTTGCCCACATCTGCCGAGATGTTAACTATGGCTGACTAATTCGTAATATGCATGCCAACGGGGCCTCTTTTTTCTTCATTTGCATCTATATGCACATTGGACGAGGGCTTTACTACGGCTCATACCTCTATAAAGAAACTTGAAACATTGGTGTCGTTCTCCTCCTCTTAGTAATAATAACCGCGTTCGTAGGGTACGTCTTGCCATGAGGCCAAATGTCTTTCTGAGGTGCTACCGTTATTACTAACCTTCTTTCAGCCTTCCCTTATATCGGAAGCACCCTCGTACAATGAATCTGAGGCGGCTTCTCAATTGACAATGCAACCCTCACCCGATTCTTCGCCTTCCACTTCTTGTTCCCCTTTGTCATTGCCGCCGTTACAGTAGTTCACCTAATTTTCTTACATGAATCCGGGTCTAACAACCCCACAGGCCTAAACTCTGACGCAGACAAGATCTCCTTTCACCCATACTTCTCATACAAAGATTTACTAGGCTTTGCAGCTCTTCTTATTGCCCTAATCTCTTTAGCCCTCTTCTCCCCTAATTTACTCGGGGACCCAGACAACTTCACGCCAGCAAACCCCTTAGTCACCCCCGCACATATTAAGCCAGAGTGATATTTCCTGTTTGCCTACGCCATTCTCCGATCCATTCCAAATAAACTAGGAGGGGTCCTAGCCCTCCTCTTCTCAATTTTAGTTCTTATACTCGTACCGATTCTTCATACATCTAAGCAACGAAGCCTCACCTTTCGCCCAATAACACAATTTCTATTCTGAGTTCTTATTGCAGATGTACTGATCCTCACGTGAATTGGAGGCATGCCTGTCGAACACCCATTTATCATTATTGGACAAGTAGCCTCTTTCCTTTACTTCTCCATCTTCTTGGTCCTATCCCCTGCAGCAGCCCTGCTAGAAAATAAAATACTTGAGTGACAATGCACTAGTAGCTCAGAGACAGAGCGCCGGCCTTGTAAGTCGGACGCCGAAGGTTAAAGTCCTTCCTTTTGCTTCAAAGAAACGGGACTCTAACCCGCACCCCTAACTCCCAAAGCTAGGATTCTAAGTTTAACTATTCTTTGCCAGGCTCTGCCATTAAGAAGTCAGATGTACATGTATGTATTAACACCATAATATTATATTAACCATTAATGCATGGTACTTAATACATTTCAATATATACTCAACATACAATTATCTACCACTATCAAGGATTACACGTCACTTAAGGTGTACATAACCCATATAGTTTTAAAAATCCAAATAAAAAGATTTTAACCCAGGAAATCTCCATAACTCAACAATGATAGGTACAAAGGCAGTTACACCATGCACTCAACATCCCACCCATCTAAATTATTATACCCAATAAGAACCGACCATCAGTTGATACTTTAATGCCAACGGTTATTGATGGTCAAGGACAATAATTGTGGGGGTTTCACCTAGTGAACTATTCCTGGCATTTGGCTCCTATTTCAGGAACATAACATAAGCCCCTCATATATTGATCGACGCTTGCATAAGTTAATGGTGTAAATACATACTCCTCGTTACCCAGCATGCCGGGCATTCCTTCCAGCGTGCAAGGGGTTCCTTTTTTCTATTTCCTTTCACTTTGCATCTCAGAGTGCAGGCGTCAATTACTAACAAGGTTGAACATTTTCCTTGATTATCGCAAACTTAATGAATGTATTAGGATTAGAATTGACTAATTGCATAACTGATATCATGAGCATAAGATGAGGACTAATTCTTACCATCAATCGTTATTTCCCCCCTTTTTTGTGCGTTAAACCCCCCCCCCCCCTTTACTCCTGGGATCACATTGAACCTGAAAACCCCCCGGAAACAGGAAGATCCTTGGTAGTAAAGGTTAAGAATATCTTACAAAATTGAGTTATTATATTATTACAATATTGCATAT